AAATATACATTATAGTAATATAATATATACATTTTAGGTCAGAAATTAATCACTTGAGGTCTTCCTGTTTCCGGGGGGTTTACAGGAGCATATTAGAGACTTCACGAGTGTAGGGGGGTAGGGGGGTTTAACGAAAAAACTCCAAGGGGTAATCTCTTTAAGATGTTTTCTGAGTAAAGTAATTGATAGTGCTGTTTGAAACCAACTTATGCAAATATTTGTAAGGATATCTTCCTAACATGTGTTTAGAACTGTTACTGAATGATACAGAGTAAGTACTACCTTCATACTTGGATTATTTACACTGTGAAATGTCTATTGAAAGGAAAAAAAAAAAGAAGAACCCCCTACCCTCTGGAATAAATGCTCGGCTTGCTGGGTAATATAATTATAATGATTACCACCATTAACTTATGTAAGCGTCAATGAAAGTGTGAGGAGTAATATCAATCCATGGCCCTGAAGTAGGAACCAGATGCCAGGAATAGTTCAACAAGTGAAACCCTCACAAGTATTGTCTTCCACTTTCAAGAAGAGTGTGCATTAAGAAATCACCGGTTGGTAGGTTCTTACTGTTCAAAATATTTGATGTTTTATTTGATGTTGAATAATGGATAAGCATTCTAGTCCTTGCAATAAATTTTTGTCAAATATTTACCATCGCCACTAGTATTAGTTATTCATTGATTTTACTAACGATTATTTGATGTACTAGATGTCCTTATATTGTCACCTGGATGATAATGGTGGTAATACATAAAATGGTTATTAAACATATTATGTATTTAAACCATGGAGAGATGGTTATTAAACATATTATGTATTTAAACCATGGAGAGATGGTTATTAAACATATTATGTATTTAAACCATGGAGAGATGGTTATTAAACATATTATGTATGGTTATTAAACATATTATGTATTTAAACCATGGAGAGATGGTTATTAAACATATTATGTATTTAAACCATGGAGAGATGGTTATTAAACATATTATGTATTTAAACCATGGAGAGATGGTTATTAAACATATTATGTATTTAAACCATGGAGAGATGGTTATTAAACATATTATGTTAGCGCAATTATATTATATTAATTATATTAATTATATTAATTATATTAATATAATTAATATAATTAATATAATTAATATAATTAATATAATTAATATAATTAATATAATTAATATAATTAATATAATTAATATAATTAATAGTTTTGAATGTTTCAGAAAGTAGTTTAGTTTAGAATTCTAGCTTTGGGAGTTAGAGGTAGGAGTTGAAATCTCCTCTTTTTGAGTACTAAGGGGGATTTTAACCTCCGACATCCAGCTTACAAGACTGGCGTTCTAAGCTCTAAACTATTAGTACATTGTCATTCAAGGACTTTATTTTCAACTCATCCTGCTATTGGTATTAGGAATAAGAAGAGGGAAAAATATAGGACGGATGCAATTTGGCCAATGATAATAAAGGGGTGTTCTACAGGTATTCCTCCGATTCAGGTAAGGATAATTACATCAGCGATTAGAGTTCAGAACAAGAATTGGGTGATGGGACGGAAGGTGAGAGCTCGTTGTTTGGAGGTGTGTAGGATTGGAACTAGTATGAGGACTAGGATTGAGGCTAGTAGTGCTAAAACTCCGCCCAGTTTATTTGGGATTGATCGAAGGATGGCATAGGCGAATAGGAAATATCATTCGGGCTTGATATGGGGAGGAGTGACAAGAGGGTTGGCTGGGGTGAAGTTGTCTGGATCTCCTAGTAGGTTGGGTGAAAATAATGCTAGGGATGTGAGTGCGATAAGCATAGCTGCAAAGCCTAGTAGATCTTTGTATGAGAAGTATGGGTGGAAGGAGATTTTATCTGCATCGGAGTTAAGTCCTAAGGGGTTGTTTGAGCCTGTTTCATGGAGGAAGAGGAGGTGAAGGACAGTGGCGGCTGCAATGATAAAGGGGAATAAGAAGTGGAATGCGAAGAAGCGGGTAAGAGTGGCGTTATCTACAGAAAACCCCCCTCAGATTCATTGGACCAGGGTATTTCCGATGTAGGGGACGGCAGATAGAAGGTTGGTAATGACGGTAGCCCCTCAAAAAGATATTTGTCCTCAGGGGAGGACGTAACCAACAAAGGCTGTTATCATTACTAGTAGGAGAAGGATAACTCCAATATTTCAGGTTTCTTTATAAAGGTAAGAGCCGTAGTAAAGGCCTCGTCCAATGTGAGCATAGATGCAGATGAAGAAGAAAGAGGCTCCGTTGGCGTGCATGTTGCGGATAAGTCAGCCGTAGTTTACGTCTCGGCAGATGTGGGCAACAGATGAGAAGGCGGTAGCAATGTCTGATGTGTAGTGTATGGCTAGGAATAGGCCTGTGAGGATTTGGGCAATAAGGCAGAGTCCTAGTAGTGAACCAAAATTTCATCAGACTGAGATGTTAGAGGGGGCTGGGAGATCTACTAGTGCGTCGTTTGCGATTTTTAGGAGAGGGTGTGTTTTGCGGAGGCTTGCCATTGCAGGGTTTTTGTAGTTGAATAACAACGATGGTTTTTCAAGTCATCGGTCCTGGTTAAAATCCTGGCAAGAATTATGTGCTATATTTTAATTTGTTTTTTAATTTGTTGAATTATGGGGGTGATTGCGGTTGTTTCTAACCCCTCTCCTTTTTTTGGTGCCTTAGGGTTGGTAATAGTGGCTGGAGTAGGATGTGGGGTTTTAGTAGAATATGGAAGCCCATTCTTGGCTTTGATTCTTTTTTTGATTTATTTAGGGGGGATGTTAGTTGTGTTTGCATACTCTGCGGCTTTGGCCGCAGAGCCTTATCCGGAATCTTGGTTGAACCCAACAGTTGTGGCTTATATGTGTTGTTACACATTGGTTGTGGTGGGATTGTCCAGTATGTTTTGGGGTAGTTGGACTGGGGTTTTCTCTGGGTCAGCAGATGAGTGAGGACCATTTTATGTTTTCCGTGCTGATAATGGGGGAGTAGCAGTAATATATTCGGAAGGAGGGTGAATGCTAGTGGTTGGTGCAGGGGTTCTTCTTTTAACATTGTTTGTGGTGCTAGAGTTAACCCGAGGGTTAAGTCGAGGCACTCTTCGGGCTGTTTAAATGAAGAATATTAGTCAGGTGAGTATAAGGGTGATGAGGAATAGGATAAGGTAGGTTTTTACTAAGCCTCGTTGAGCGTTGCTTGTTGAGGTGGCAAGGGGGGTATTGAGTTTGCCTGCGGCTTTCGGGCCTGTTTTTTCTAATCAGGTTTGGTCGACTATTTGGCTGGCGATGGACTGGCCTATTCCTAGGCTTATTGCAGGGGGAAGTCGGTGTATAATTATAGGGAAGAAGCCAAGTATGTTTGAGAATCGGTGGGTGGGGAGGTATGGAGCAGGTTTGAATTGTTTGCTTGTTAGGGATGCAAGTTCTAGGGCAATTAGCAGTCCTAAGATTGTCACGGTTAAGGCGGCTAGTTTGAGTGTGGGCGGTATTGATATTACTGGTGTTTTTAACGGGAGGAGGTTGGAGGTGAGTAGGAGGCCAGCGATGATGCTTCCTCAAGCTAGTCGTTTGATGGGGTTGAGGACTGCGGGGTTGTTTTCATTGATGGGGGAGAGCACGTTGAAGCGGGGGTGTCCTATTGAAACGAAGTAAATAATACGTAAGCTATAAATAGCTGTGAAGGAAGTGGCTAGGAGGGTTAAGGTAAGGGCCCAGGCGTTTAGGTATGAGGTGTTAAGGGCTTCAATAATAGCATCTTTAGAGAAGAAGCCCGCTAAGAAGGGGGTGCCCGTAAGGGCTAGGCTTCCAATGGTGAGACAAGTGGAGGTGAAGGGGGCAAGGCGGTGTATGCCGCCTATTTTTCGGATGTCTTGTTCGTCGTTAAGGCTGTGGATAATAGAGCCGGAGCATAGAAAGAGTATTGCTTTGAAGAAGGCGTGGGTACAGATGTGAAAGAATGCTAGTTGGGGTTGGTTTAGTCCGATTGTTACTATTATTAGACCTAGTTGGCTTGATGTTGAGAATGCAACAATTTTTTTAATATCGTTTTGGGTTAAAGCACATGTAGCTGTAAATAGCGTGGTTAGGGCGCCAAGACATAAGCAGATGGTAAGGGCGGTTGAGTTGTTTTCTAAGAGGGGGCTCATTCGTACAAGCAGGAAGATACCTGCAACGACCATAGTGCTGGAGTGGAGTAGGGCAGATACAGGTGTAGGTCCTTCTATGGCTGAGGGGAGCCATGGGTGTAGACCGAATTGGGCGGATTTGCCTGTAGCGGCAATGATTAGTCCGAGGAGCGGGTAGGTGAGGTCGAAGTCTTTAGCGGTTGCAAAGATTTGTTGTAATTCTCATGAATTAAGGTGGGACACTATTCAGGCTATTGCAAAAATTAGGCCAATGTCTCCGACTCGGTTGTAAATGACTGCTTGTAGGGCTGCGGTATTTGCGTCTGCTCGGCCATGTCATCATCCAATTAAAAGGAATGACATGATTCCAACTCCTTCTCATCCGATAAAGAGTTGGAAGAGGTTGTTTGCTGTAACTAAAATGATTATTGCAATCAGGAAAATTAAGAGGTATTTAAAGAATCGGTTTATATTGGGGTCGGTGTGTATATATCAGGATGCGAACTCTAGGATTGATCATGTGACGTATAGGGCGATGGGTGTAAAAATGATGGAGTAATAGTCAAATTTAAGGCTAATATTTACGTCAAAGGTTGATGTGTTTATTCAGTTTCATGAGGTAATAATGGTTTCTGCTCCTTCGGTAAAAAATAGGAAGAGGGGGAGAAGGCTGATGAAAAAGGTTAGTTTCACTGCTGTTTTTACATGTGTAAGGGCCCAGTTTTCTTTTTTAGGGAAGGGGCTGAGGGTTGTTAGGACAGGAAAAATTAGTAAGATAAAGATGGCAATTAGGCTTGAGGCTAGGATGATGGATGGGGTGTGCATAGCTACTACTTGGAGTTGCACCAAGAGTTTTTGGTTCCTAAGACCAACGGATGAACTATTATCCTTTAGGAGCAGTTTCGATGATAGCCCCGGAGTTCAACCGGGGGGATGAAGCTTAGCAGGTTTCATCTGTCAAGCGAACCTACTTCGGTGAACAAGGGGGTTTTAACCCCTGTTTTTAGAATCACAATCTAATGTTTTTTTTAAACTATGTTTACAGCCAACTCAACCTCAGATCAGTTCGGGCTTAAGGATGAGGAGAAGTAGTGGTAGAAGGTGTAGGGCTATAAGAAGATGTTCTCGTGAGTGGGAGGGGTCGAGGTTAATTATATGTGAGGGGAGGGGCCCTCGTTGGGTTATTAGGAATATATAGAGGGAGTAGCTTGCGGTAATAAGGGTGCCCCCCCCTGTTAGTACAATTGTTCATCATGATCAGTTAAATAAAGAAGTAATAATTATTAGTTCTCCTATTAGGTTGGGTAGGGGGGGGAGTGCAAGGTTAGCAAGGCTGGCAATGAATCATCAAGCTGTTATTAAAGGGAGAATAATTTGTAGGCCTCGTGCTAGGAGTATAGTTCGGCTATGTGTTCGTTCATAGTTTGTATTGGCTAGACAGAATAGGGCTGAGGATGTTAATCCGTGGGCGATTATAAGGATTAGGGCACCTGTGAAGCCTCATGGGGTTTGGATGAGAATTCCTCCTACTACCAGGCCTATATGGCTTACTGAGGAGTAAGCAATTAGAGATTTTAGGTCTGTTTGACGGAGACAAATTGAGCCTGTTATGATAACACCCCATAGTGCAAAAATAAGGAAGGGGTAGCTTAGTTCTTTGGTAAGGGGGTCTAGTATAACAATTATGCGCATTATTCCGTAACCCCCTAATTTGAGGAGGACTGCGGCAAGAACTATTGATCCTGCAACAGGGGCTTCAACGTGTGCTTTAGGGAGTCAGAGATGGACTCCGTACAGGGGCATTTTGACAAGGAAGGCTAGTAAGCAGCTCGCTCATCAGAGTTTGTCGGCATAGGATATTAAATAAAGAGGATGTGAGAATGGTAAAGTAAAAAGGGAAAGTGTCCCTGTGTAATTTTGTAGGAGAAGAAGGGCGACAAGTAGGGGGAGGGAGCCTGCCAGGGTATAAAATAAGAAATAAATCCCTGCGTTGAGGCGTTCTGTCTGGTTACCTCATCGAGTAATGAGAATTAGGGTGGGGATAAGGGTTGCCTCAAACATGACATAAAATATGATTACTTCGGTTGCGCTAAAGGCTAGAATGAGGAAAATTTGGAGGGATGTTAGTAGTGTAATGTATATACGTTGGCGATTGATTGGTTCTGTTGCTGTGTGGTTTTGGCTTGCTAAGATTATTAGGGGGAGGAGTCAACATGTAAGGACTAATAGAGGGGTAGATAAAGGGTCTGTAGCTATAAACAGGTTTAGGGCAGATCAGCCTGTCTCTATTATACATTTTAGTCATGAAAGGCTAGTTAGTGCAATTAATATGCTGTGGGCAAGAGTGGTGGGTCAGAGTCATTTGGCTGGGGTTAGTCAGGCTGTTGGAACAAGCATTAAAGTTGGGATGAGGATTTTTAACATTGTAATAGGTTGAGGCTTTGAAGGTGGTCGGTTCCATGAGTGCGGGCTGTTGCTACTAGGAGGGCAAGTCCTGCGCTTGCTTCACAGGCTGAGAAAGCTAGTAATAGTATGGGGGCTGCACAGAAGCTTGTGGAGTTTAGTAGGACAGTTCAGAGGGAGAGGGCAATAAATAGGGAGAGTATTATTCCTTCTAAACATAAGAGGGCGGAGAGAAGGTGGGTTCGGTGGAATGCCAGTCCTATTAGGCCTAAGATAAAAGCGGATGAGAAAGCAAAGTGCACGGGGGTCATTAGGCGATTATGGACTTTAACCATAAGTGTTTGAGCCGAAATCAAGTGTTTTTTTTAGACTAATCACCTATTCGGCTCAATCTAAACCCCCTTGAAGTCACTCATAGATAAGGCCTAAGGTGAGGAGGGCTAAGACAGTGGAGGCTCATAGAAATGTGAGTGTGGGGGAGGTCAGTTGGTCTCCTCAAGGGAGTGGTAGTAGGAGGGCAATTTCTAGGTCAAAGAGGAGGAATAAGATAGCGACAAGGAAAAATCGTAGTGAAAATGGAAGTCGAGCTGTTCCCAAGGGGTCGAAGCCGCATTCGTATGGTGATAGTTTTTCATGGTCTGGGCTTATTGAGGGAAGTCAGAAGGATAGGGTGGCTAGAGCAATTGATAGGGTGAGGGCAATGGTAATAACAGTTGAAAGTAAATTCATTATCTTTCCTTGGATTTTAACCAAGACCGGGTGATTGGAAGTCACTTATACTTATTTTAATATTAGAAAGATTATGAGCCTCATCAGTAGATAGAGATATATAGGAAAAGTCAGACAACGTCTACGAAGTGTCAGTATCAAGCGGCTGCTTCGAATCCAAAGTGATGTTCGGATGTAAAGTGGTATTGGACTTGCCGTAGTAGGCAGACGGCTAGGAAAGTGGAGCCAATAATGACGTGTAGTCCGTGAAAGCCGGTAGCTACGAAGAAGGTTGAACCGTAAACGCCATCTGCGATTGTGAAGGGGGCTTCATAGTATTCTATGGCTTGCAGGAATGTGAAGTAAAAACCTAGAAGGATTGTTAATGTAAGTGATTGAATGGCTTGTTTTCGTTCTCCTTCTATAATGCTGTGGTGGGCTCAGGTTACTGTTACTCCTGATGCAAGGAGTACGGCTGTGTTAAGGAGGGGAACTTCAAAGGGGTCAAGGGTAGTAATGCCTGTGGGGGGTCAGCAACCTCCTAGTTCAGGGGTGGGGGCAAGACTTGCGTGGTAAAAGGCTCAGAAGAAGCCTAGGAAGAAGAAGACTTCTGATGTAATAAAAAGAATTATTCCATATCGAAGCCCTTTTTGGACAGGGGGTGTATGGTGGCCTTGAAATGTTCCTTCTCGGACGATGTCTCGTCATCATTGATATATTGTCAGGAGGAGTAAGATTGTACCTAAAACAATAAGTGTCGTAGAGTGGAAATGAAATCAAATTGCGAGGCCTGATGTTATTAATAAGGCAGCAATTGCCCCTGTTAGGGGTCAAGGGCTTGGGTCAACTATATGGTATGCATGTGCTTGATGTGCCATTAAATATTTTCTTGTAGGTAAAGGGTTAGTAGTAGTACGAATACGTAGGCTTGAATTATTGCAACGGCAATTTCTAGTAGTGTTAGAAGAAGTAATACTGCTGCTGTAAGCATGGCTGTAGCTGGTATAAGGGGTAGAAGTACAAACGCGGCTGTGGAGATTAATTGAATAAGTAGGTGACCAGCTGTTAGGTTGGCAGTTAGTCGTACACCTAAGGCTAATGGTCGAATAAATAAGCTAATTGTTTCGATGATAATAAGTATAGGAATTAGCAGGTTAGGGGTACCTTCTGGTAGAAGGTGTCCTAGGGTATGGCTTGGCTGGTTTCGTATTCCAATAATGACGGTTGCCAGTCAAAGGGGGACCGCGAACCCTAAATTAAGGGACAGTTGAGCAGTAGGGGTGAAAGTGTAGGGTAGGAGTCCAAGCATGTTTAGAGAGATTAAGAAGAGTATTAGGGAGGCTAGCAGAGTAGCTCATTTATGGCCATTTACATTCAGAGGTGAAAGTAGTTGATGGGTGAAGCGATTAATGAATATGCTTTGTAGTGTGGCGAGACGGTTATTTAATCATCGGGTTGTGAGTGTAGGGTAAAGAGTGGTAGGAAATGTTAGTGCTAGTGCAATTAAAGGAATCCCTAAACATGTTGTGCTTATAAATTGGTCAAAAAAGCTTACACTCAGGGTCAGTTTCAAGAGGTTTTCTCTAGCTTTTGGGGTTTAAGGGATGTAGGTTCGTAAGGGAAAGTGTGTGCCATTACTTTTTTGGGGAAGAAGGTCAGGAAAATTACTCAAGCAAAGAGTAGTGTGCCGAATCAGGGTAGTGGGAGAAGTTGGGGCATGTCGCTAAAGGTGGTCGGTACCCACCAGTCTCTAGCTTAAAAGGCTAGTGCTACTCCTTGTTTAGCTTTTTAGCGAGGCGTCTTGAAGTATAAGTGAGGATCAGCTTTCAAAGTGTTCTAAGGGGACAATTTCAACTACGATGGGTATAAAGCTGTGATTTGCACCGCAGATTTCTGAACACTGTCCATAGAACACTCCTGGCCGAGATGTTACAAAGGCTGTTTGGTTAAGACGACCAGGAACGGCGTCTATTTTAACACCAAGGGCTGGTACTGCTCATGAATGGAGAACATCTTCGGCAGAGACTAATACTCGAACTGGGGAGTCCAGGGGGACAACTATTCGGTGGTCGGCTTCTAGTAGGCGGAATTGTCCAGGGGTTAAGTCTTGTGTAGGGATTATGTATGAGTCAAACCCAAGGTCTTCGTAATCGGTATATTCGTAGCTTCAGTACCATTGGTGGCCCATAGCTTTGATTGTAATGTGAGGGTCGTTAATTTCATCCATTAGGTAGAGGATGCGAAGAGAAGGGAGTGCAATTAGAATGAGGATTACTGCTGGGAGAATTGTTCAAATGATTTCAATTTCTTGGGAGTCTAAAATATATTTGTTGGTTAGTTTGGTGGAAACTATAGCGACAATAATATAAAGAACTAATGTGCTGATGAGAAAGACGATTATTAGGGCGTGATCGTGGAAGTGTAGGAGTTCTTCTATCACTGGTGAAGCTGCATCTTGTAAACCTAGTTGCGTGGGATGTGCCATTGGTGATTTAAGACACGCGGGGGTTAAACCCGCGATTACGCCTTGACAAGGCGGTGTAATAATCGGTTTTACTAGTGTCTTATAAAGAAAGTGACAGAGCGGTTATGTGGTTGGCTTGAAACCATCATACGGGGGTTCAACTCCTCCCTTTCTCGTTTTAGTATGGTCGAATTTGGACAAATGCAGGTTCCTCGAATGTGTGGTATGGTGGAGGGCAGCCATGAAGTCACTCTACATTAGTTGTGGTTAGTGCTACTGCAAGGACTTCACGTTTAGCGGCAAATGCTTCTCAAATGATGAACAGGAATATAATTACTGCTACGAGTGAGATTATAGAGCCAATAGAAGATACCGTATTTCACAGGGTGTAGGCATCTGGGTAGTCTGAGTATCGACGAGGTATTCCGGCTAATCCTAGGAAGTGTTGAGGGAAGAAGGTAAGGTTTACCCCTACAAACATAATACCAAAGTGGATTTTTGTTCAAGTACTGTGGAGGGTGTAACCAGTAAATAGGGGGAATCAGTGCACAAAGGCAGCTACGATGGCGAAGACGGCTCCTATGGAAAGTACGTAGTGGAAGTGGGCAACTACATAATATGTGTCGTGTAGGACAATATCTAGTGAAGAGTTAGCTAGGACAATTCCTGTCAGCCCCCCTACTGTAAAAAGGAAAATAAATCCTAGTGCTCATAGAAGAGGTGTCTCTCATTTGATAGACCCTCCGTGGAGTGTGGCTAATCAGCTGAAAACTTTTACGCCAGTAGGAATTGCGATAATTATGGTAGCTGATGTAAAGTAAGCACGTGTGTCTACGTCTATCCCAACTGTAAACATGTGGTGTGCTCATACAATAAACCCTAGAAGGCCAATTGCTATTATAGCTCACACTATTCCTATATAGCCGAATGGTTCTTTTTTCCCAGAGTAGTATGCAACAATGTGGGAGATTATTCCGAAGCCGGGGAGAATTAGAATGTAGACCTCTGGATGTCCAAAGAATCAGAATAGATGTTGATAAAGAATTGGGTCTCCGCCTCCTGCTGGATCAAAGAAAGTGGTGTTAAGATTACGATCTGTTAGAAGCATTGTAATACCGGCGGCAAGAACAGGGAGAGAGAGGAGGAGAAGTACTGCGGTAATTAGTACGGCTCAAACAAATAATGGTGTTTGGTACTGAGAGATGGCAGGGGGTTTTATATTAATAATGGTTGTAATGAAGTTAATTGCCCCTAGAATTGATGAAATCCCTGCTAAATGTAGGGAGAAAATAGTCAAGTCTACAGATGCGCCTGCATGGGCTAAGTTTCCAGCTAAGGGAGGGTATACCGTTCAACCGGTACCGGCTCCGGCTTCTACGCCAGAAGAGGCGAGAAGAAGTAGGAAAGATGGGGGAAGAAGTCAGAAGCTCATGTTATTTATTCGAGGGAATGCTATATCAGGGGCGCCAATTATAAGTGGAATGAGTCAGTTTCCGAAGCCACCAATCATAATTGGTATTACTATAAAGAAAATTATTACGAAGGCGTGTGCTGTAACAATTACATTATAGATTTGGTCGTCGCCTAGTAGGGCTCCTGGCTGGCTTAGTTCAGCTCGAATTAGTAAGCTGAGGGCGGTTCCTACTATGCCGGCCCAGGCACCAAATACAAGATAAAGGGTACCAATGTCTTTGTGATTAGTTGAGAAAAATCAGCGTGTGATGGCCACAGGTAGGATGGCTGAATGTTTAAGCGGTGGATTGTAGTCCCATGGACAGAGGTTTAATTCCTCTTCTTACCAAGCCCTGAGGTGTTTTACATATTAGATTGCAAATCTGGAGAAGCAGATTAGACGTTTGCCGGGGCTTTCCCCCGCCTATGATTGTTTGATTAGGCGGGGGAAAGACTAGATGGATGCTCGCTGGTTTGAGCGCTTAGCTGTTAACTAAGAGTTTGCAGGATCGAAGCCTGCCTATCTAGAAGGTTTTAGCTTAATTAAAGTGTCTGTTTTGCATACAGAAGATGTGGGTTAATGTCCTGCAAGTCTTATCAGGGGCTGGGAGATTTTCACTCCCGCTTAGGGCTTTGAAGGCTCTTGGTCTAGTGCTATCCTAAGCCCCTTAGATGGTTAATAGTGCTAGTATTGTGGGGGTAAGTGGAAGTAATGAGATTGTTGCTATGGTCAGGGTAGCAAGGGGGAGCGTTATTTGGGAGGGTAGGAGGCGTCAGGGGGTTGTGCCTGTTACGTTATTTGGGGATATGGTAAGTGTTATGGCATATGTTAGACGCAGGTAAAAATAGAGGCTTAGTAGTGCGGTTAATGCAGCTAGTGTGGCAATGGGGGCTAGGTCTTGTTTGGTTAGCTCTTGTAGAATAAGTCATTTTGGTATAAAACCTGTTAATGGTGGGAGGCCTCCTAGTGATAGTAGGATGAGTGGAGTGAGGGTTGTTAGTGCGGGGGCTTTTGCTCAAGAGGTTGCAAGTATATTAATACTTGTCGATTTGTTTAGTTTAAACACAAGGAATGTTGAGGATGTTATGGTTAGGTATGTTAGTAAGGTCAGGAGGGTCAAGGAGGGTGAGAATTGAAGGACTAAGATTATTCAGCCTAGGTGGGCGGTTGAGGAGTATGCTAGGATTTTTCGCAATTGGGTTTGGTTTAGGCCCCCTCAGCCACCGATAAGGGTAGAGGTAATACCGAGTATGGTTAGGACCACGGGGCTGCTAGGTTGGATTTGAAGGAGTAGGGCAAAAGGTGCTAATTTTTGTCAGGTCGATAAGATAAGCCCCGTAGTTAGGTCTAAACCTTGAAGTACTTCGGGCAGTCATGTGTGTAGGGGGGCAAGGCCAACTTTCAGGGAGAGGGCAAGGATGGCTGTAGTGGTGGCAAGGGGGTGGGATATTTGTAGAATATCTCATTGGCCGGTTAGTCATGCATTGGTGGTGCTGGCGAACAGTAAGGTAGCTGCTGCTGTTGCTTGGGTGAGGAAATATTTTGTGGTGGCTTCAACTGCTCGGGGGTGGTGTTGTTGGGCTATAAGTGGGAGGATGGCTAGGGTGTTGATTTCCAGGCCTATTCAGGCAAGCAGTCAGTGGGAGCTTGCAAATGTAATGGTGGTTCCTAACCCAAGACTAAATAATAGGGTGGCTAAAATATATGGGTTCATTAGTAAGGGCAGGGTTTCAACCTACATGTTTGGGGTATGGGCCCAAGAGCTTAATTAGCTGACTTTACTTAGGAAGTGGTGTAATGGAAGCACTAAGAGTTTTGATCTCTTCAGTTAGGGTTCAAGTCCCTTCTTTCTAAGGAGCTGGAGGGGTTTTAACCCTCATGATTCACTCTATCAAAGTGGCCCTTTGTTTCAGGCACAGTTCCGAGGCTAGATTTGAGGGGGGAGTCCGGCGAATGCAATGGGGAGTGCGAGATGTCAGATAACTAGGGCTAATGTAAGTGGAAGAAAGTTTTTTCAGATTAGATGTATTAGTTGGTCGTATCGGAATCGTGGGTAGGAGGCTCGGACTCATAGGAAAAGTAGGGAGAGGAGTGCTGCTTTTGTTATTAGGTTTGCAGCTGTTAGTTCTGGGATGGTGGGAATGTGGGAGGCCCCTAAGAAGAGGGTGGCGGAGAGGGTATTTATGAGAAGAATGTTTGCGTACTCTGCTAGGAAGAATAAGGCAAAGGGGCCTCCCGCATATTCTACGTTGAAACCGGAGACTAATTCTGATTCACCTTCAGTCAGGTCGAAGGGGGCTCGGTTAGTTTCTGCTAACGTAGAGATGTATCATATTGCGGCGAGGGGTCAGGTTGGTAGTAGGAGTCAGATGGCTTCTTGAGCTGTATTAAATGTTTGTAGGGTGAAACCCCCCGTAAAAATGATTGTGTTTAAGAGGATTAGTCCTAGGCTAACTTCATATGAAATAGTTTGTGCTACGGCCCGTAAGGCTCCAATGAGGGCATATTTTGAATTTGATGCTCAGCCTGAGCCTAGAATAGAGTAGACCGCTAGACTTGATAATGCTAGGATAAAGAGAATGCCTAGGTTTAGGTCTAGAATAGGATATGGTATGGGGAGTGGGGCCCAAAGAGTGAGGGCAAGGGTAAGGGCTAACATTGGGGCGAGGAGGAAGAGAATAGGAGAGGCGGTGGAGGGGCGAATGGGTTCTTTGGTGAATAATTTTACTCCGTCGGCGATTGGTTGTAGTAGGCCATAGGGTCCAACAATGTTAGGGCCTTTTCGAAACTGTATATATCCTAAGACCTTTCGTTCAACTAATGTAAGGAAGGCAACGGCTAGGAGTACGGGAATAATATGGGTTAAAGGGTTAATAATGTGGGTGAAAAGTGTTGAGATCATAGTTGGAGAGAGGATTTGAACCTCTGTACAAAGGGTTTAGACCTTTTGCAATGTGACCGGGCTCTGCCACTCCAACATGTCGTTTTCTCAGACAAAGTGGATGACGCCCCCTTGCCTGATTAAGCTGCTTTCATTAGGTAGGGGTGGGGCGTGTCTTGGACATGGGCCTCTTCTTTTCGGTCCTTTCGTACTAGAAAAGATCGTTACATAGATAGAAACCGACCTGGATTACTCCGGTCTGAACTCAGATCACGTAGGACTTTAATCGTTGAACAAACGAACCCTTAATAGCGGCTGCACCATTAGGATGTCCTGATCCAACATCGAGGTCGTAAACCCCCTCGTCGATATGGACTCTAAGAGGAGATTGCGCTGTTATCCCTAGGGTAACTCGGTTCATTGATCGGCGTTGCCGGATCTTACTGGTCAGAAATTCTGTTGATTAGAGCTGTCGCTCTTGGTTGTGAATGTAGTACATTCGGTCCTTGCGGGGGTTTTTTATTTCTCCGCGGTCGCCCCAACCAAAGACATTAGGGCAGGGTTCAGTTGACTCGTGTCCTGTTGTTAAGGGTATTAGTGCTGATCTGCTTTAGTGTCTAAAGCTCCATAGGGTCTTCTCGTCTTATGTGTTCATCCCCGCTTCTGCACGGGGAGATCAATTTCATTGACTTGAAAGAGGAGACAGTTAAGCCCTCGTTATGCCATTCATACAGGTCCCCATTTAAAAGACAAGTGATTGCGCTACCTTCGCACGGTCAAAATACCGCGGCCGTTAAACATATAGTCACAGGGCAGGCGGGACCTCTTATACTTTTGGTTTAGCAAGAGGCGATGTTTTTGGTAAACAGGCGAGGCTGAGTGTGTTTGCCGAGTTCCTTCTCTTTCTTTTAGTCTTTCCCTAAGAGCATGCCTGTGTAGGGGTAACGGTTATTCTGTTTGGGTGTTTTTCTGGTTTTTTGTTTGTGGTTCAGTTCCTTCTATTTTTAGGTCCGTTAAGGTTCGGCGGATTGTCCGTTTCCGATTTACACATATGCAGGGAGAGAGCCGTTAGGCTCTCCTATGTACTGATTTTAGCAGGATCGCTCCCATGTTTGCATGGGACGGCCCAGTAGGATAAGGGGAGTAAGAAGTAATGGTCGAAACCTGAGGCTGATAATATTGTGTATTTGAGCTTTAACGCTTTCTGACGGGATGGCTGCTTTTAAGCCCACCCTGAAGTACTGCCTTAGTTAGTTATGATCTTTATCCTCCTATAAAAGTTGTATCTTGTTTCTAAGGGGCTGTACCCCCTTTGACTAACTCTCCTGGTTTCTTATAGTTATCTGTTGAGACAGAAGGGTGGGAGAAGAAAGAAGCCGGGAGGCTGAACTTCTATCCAGTTGTTGGGCAACCAGCTATTACTAAGTTCGGTAGGTTTATCACCTCTACTCGAAGGTCTTCCCACTCTTTTGCCACAGAGACGGGTTAGCCCTATTGAATTAGGCTGCCTTGGAGTAGCTCACAAAGTTTCGGGTTGTCAAACTAAAGTGCTCTTTGCTTGGGTTGCACTGGCTAAATCATGATGCAAAAGGTACGAGTTGTAGTCTCTGCTTCTTTAGGCTTCACTTGTTTTTTTCATTTAGTTTTTCAGCATTCCCTTGCGGTACTTTCTCTATTGCTCCGTTGTTCCTTTTCTGTCGCCCATACTAGGGGGGAAAAATGGTTTGTTTGTGGGGGTGTTAGTGTCTTTGGGTTTAGTTATTGTGTTTTGTTGTTTTTGATTGGGTTGGGCTAGCGGGTCAGTATCAAGGCAACTCGAATTGAACGAGTACTTCCTCAGTGTAAAAGAGGTGTTCTGCATTGAACTATACCCTGGTTTTGCCAAGTGCACCTTCCGGTACACTTACCATGTTACGACTTGCCTCCCCTTTGGTGGTGAAAGGTTTTAAGTTAAAGTATTAGAATGTATTTGGGGAGAGTGACGGGCGGTGTGTGCGCGCTTCAGGGCCGGTTTCAGTAGAACACTCTATTTTCTGCTTACTGCTAAATCCTCCTTCTAGATACACATTTCAGTAGTATTATTCGTAATTCACTGTAATAGGGAATGTAGCCCATTTCTTCCCTTTCCATACGCTACACCTCGACCTGACGTTTTGGGTTTTACCAATTGTGCTTACTAAAGGGCCTTCATAGGGTAAGCTGACGACGGCGGTATATAGGCGGGGGGAACAAGGAAAGGTGAGGTTGAACGGGGGTTATCGGTTTTAGAACAGGCTCCTCTAGGTGGGTCTAAAGCACCGCCAAGTCCTTTGGGTTTTAAGCTGCTGCTCGTAGTACCCAGGCGGATAGTGGTTGTAAAAAACTATCAATGTTTAGGGCAAAGCATAATGGGGTATCTAATCCCAGTTTGTGCCTTGGCTTTCGTGGGTTCAGGTAGGGTAAAGCCACCTTCGTAGATGGTTTTCTTACTTTCGGGAGCGTATAACAGCCTAGTAAGCGTTCAGCTTTAGTATTTATTATTCCTTAACCACGCTTTACGCCGGAGCTTATCAACTTGGGCCTCTCGTATAACCGCGGTAGCTGGCACGAGTTTTACCGGCCCTTTTAATCATAACTAAGTCAAGTTTTCACTTATTGGCTTAATGTTTGTCACTGCTGGGTTCCCTTGAGGGTGTGGCTAAGCAAGGTGTTGTGGGCTATAAGAATATGTGCCTGATACCAGCTCCTTGTTCCCAGGTAGGGGACTGTAGGGCATTCTCACGGGGGTGCGGATACTTGCATGTGTAATCTTGGTTAAAGCTGATAGGAAAGTCAGGACCAAGCCTTTGTGTTTTCGAGGCTTTGCTAGAGCCCATCTTAACATCTTCAGTGTTATGCTTTGTTTTAAGCTACGACAAC